GGTTTCGTCTAAAATTATTTTCAACAAAAAAAGTACGTTCTTTATTTCCAGAACACACACAAGAAAAAATTGATTCAGAAGATCGAATACTAATTTTAAAAATTTTATTCGATGTAGTTAGAACGGATCCCAACGACCAAAGAATTAGAAAAAACTCTATTGGAATAAAAGAAATTAGTAAAAAGGTTCCTCGCTGGTCATACAACTCAATTACTGGTTTAGGACAAAAAAAGAAAAACAGGGGCGAAACTGTAGCAGGGGCAATTCGTTCGAGAAAGTTCAAACATGTAGTTATTTTTACTGATAACCAGCCAAAGCCAAATACCTCCACGTATATTAATACAAAATATACTAAGAGTCCTAAGCAAGCAAAGAAAGTGAATTTGACCCATTATTCACAACAATCGGATTTTCGTCGAGGTCTAATCAAAGGCTCCATGCGCGCACAAAGACGTAAAACTATTACTTGGGAACTGTTTCAAGCAAATGTGCATTCCCCGCTTTTTTTGGACAGGCTAGACAAATCTTTTTTTTTTTCTTTTGATATTTCCGAACTGATGAAAGTAATTTTTAAAAATTGGATGTGGAAACAAAAAGACAAAAAACTTTCTGATTCTAAAATTGAAAAGCAAAAAAAAATTGATAACCAAGAGGAGGACAAAAGAGAAAAATACAAAAGAAAAGAAAAAACAGAGATACCCATAGCAGAAATCTGGAATACATTTTTTTTTGCTCAAATACTCAGAAGTTTTGTATTATTAACTCAATCAATTCTTAGAAAATATATTATATTACCTTCACTGATAATAGCTAAAAATATTGCTCGCATGCTATTATTTCAAATTCCCGAATGGTCCGAGGATTTAAAGGATTGGAATAGGGAAATGTATGTAAAATGCACCCATAATGGTGTTCAATTATCCGAACGAGAATTTCCGAAAAACTGGTTAACAGAGGGTATTCAGATAAAGATCCTATTTCCTTTTTGCCTGAAACCCTGGCACAAATCTAAGCTACAATTCCCTCATAAAGATGCAATGAAAAAAAAAGGGGGACAAAAAAACAACGATTTTTGTTTTTTAACAGTTTGGGGAATGGAAGCGGAGTTGCCTTTTGGTCCTCCCCGAAAAAGACCTTCATTTTTTAAACCCATTTTCAAAGAACTAAAAAAAAAAATTAGACAATTGAAAACAAAGTCTTTAAGAGTTTTAAAAGAAAGAACCAAAATTTTTCAACAAATCGCAAAAGAAACAAAAAGATGGGTCATCAAAAGAATTCTATTACTAAAAGTAAAAGAACTTTCAAAAACAAACAAAATTCCATTATTTAGATTGCGAGAAATAGATGAATTGGGTGAAGATAAAAAAGATTTGATAATGAGTAATCGGATGATTCACGAATCGTCCATTCAAATTCGATCTATGGATTGGACAAATTTAGCACTGCCCGAAAAAAAAATAAAAGATCTGACTAATCGAACAAACATAATAAAAAAGAAAATAGAAAAAATTACAAAAGAAAAGAAAAAAAAACAGCTAACTTACGAAATAAATATTAGTTCGAACAAAACAAGTTATCGTCCTAAAATATTAGGAGCGTCCAAAAAGATTTGGCAAATATTAAAAAAAAGAAATACTCGATTAATTGGTAAATCATATTTCTTTATAAAATTTTTCATTGAAGGGATATACATAAAAATTTTTCTAGCTATTGTCAATATTCCAAGAATCAATGCCAATTTTTTTTTTGAATCACCAAAAAAAATCCAAATTATTGAGAAAAATATCCACAATAATGAAACAAATCAGGAAAGAATTAATAAAACAAGTAAAAGTAAAAATGAAATTCACTTTATTTCGACTATAAAAAAATCACTTTCTAAGGTTAGTAATAAGAATTCAAAGATTTCTTATGATTTCTCTTTTTTCTCACAATCACAAGCATATGTATTTTACAAATTATCACAAACCCAACTTATTCACTTTTATAATTTAAGATTTGTCTTTCAATATGACGGAACATCCCTTTTTCTTAAGAAGGAAATAAAAGATTATTTTAAAAAACAAGGAATATTTCATTACGAATTAAGACATGAATCTTTTTGGAATTTTGAAATGAATCAATGGAAAAACTGGTTAAAGGGGCATTATCTATATCAATCCGATTTATCTCGGATAAGATGGCCTATATTAGTACCACAAAAATGGCGAAATAGAGCCAATCAACACAGTATGGCTCAAAAGAAAGATTTAAACAAAAAGGGTTCATATGAAAAAAATGGATTAACTCATTCCGACAAACAAAATTTTTTTGAAGCGAATCCGTTACAGAATCAAAAAGATAATTTTAAAAAACACTATAGATATGATCTTTTATCATATAAATCTATTAATTATGAAGATAAGAAAGACTCGTATATTCATAAATCATTATTCCAAGTAAATAATAAAGAAGAAATCTTTTCTAATTCCAACATAAGGGAAGGCAAATTATTTGATATGTTGGGAGGTATCCCTATTAATAATTATCTAGAAGAAGATAATATTATGGATATGGATAAATTTTCGGATAGAAAATATTTTGATTGGAGAATTCTCGATTTTTGTCTTAGAAATAAGGTTGATATTGAAGTCTGGGTTGATATTGGTACCAACAGGAATCCAAATACTAAGATTGGGGCTGATAAGTATCAAATAATTGATGAAATTAATAAGAAAGTTCTTTTTTATCTTACAATTCATGAAGATGAAGAAATTAAACCATCCAATCAAAAAAAGTTCTTTTTTGATTGGATGGGAATGAATGAAGCAATACTAAGTTGTCCTATATCAAATCTGGAGCTTTGGTTCTTCCGAGAATTAGTGCTATTTTTTAATGCATATAAAAAAAAACCGTGGATCATACCAATCAAATTACTTCTTTTCAGTTTTAATGGAAATGAAAATGGGAATAAAAAAATAACTCGAAAGAAAAAGGAAGACCTTTTTATATCATCGAATCAAAAAAACTCTCTTGAATTATACAATAGAAGTAAAGAAGAAAAAGAACCCCCAGACCAAGGGAATCCTCGATCAGATGCACAAAACCAAGTAAGTCTTGGGTCAGTTCTCTCAAACCAAGAAAAAGATGTTGAAGCAAATTCTTCGGGATCAGACATCAAAAAACGTAGAACGAAAAAACAATACAAGAACAACACAGAAGCAGAACTTTATTTCTTCCTAAAAAAGTATTTGCATTTTCAGTTGAGATGGGATTCTTTTTTAAATCAAAGAATAATAAATAATATCAAGATCTATTGTCTCCTGCTTCGACTGATAAATCCAAGAGAAATTGCTATATCCTCTATTCAAGGGGGAGAAATGGGTCTGGATATTTTGACGATTCATAAGGATTTCACTCTTACAGAATTGGTGAAAGGGGGAATATTTATTATCGAACCGCTTCGTCTGTCTGTAAAAAATGATGGACAGTTTTTTATATATCAAATCGTAGGTATTTCATTGGTTCATAAGAATAAGCGCCAAATTACTAAAAGATACCGAGAAAAAAGCTATGTTCATAAAAAAAAAAATTATGAATCCATTGCAAGACATCAAAGAATGACTGGAAATAGAGACAAAAAGAATTATGATTTGCTTGTTCCTGAAAATATTTTATTCCCTAACCATCGTAGAGAATTGAGAACTCTGATTTGTTTCAATTGGAAGAATCAAAATGGTATTCAGAGAAATTCCGTATTTTGTAATAACGTAAAAAAAGGGGGTCACGTTTTGGATAAAAGCAAAGATCTTGCTAGAGAGAAAAAGAAACTAATTAAATTAAAGTTCTTTCTTTGGCCCAATTATCGATTAGAAGATTTAGTTTGTATGAATCGCTATTGGTTTAATACCAATAATGGCAGTCGTTTCAGTATGATAAGGATACATATGTATCCACGATTGCAAATTTGTTACTAGTACATTTTTCTTATCGATCGCGTACCATACGTACCATACCTGGTATATGAAAACAAAGAGACGGACACATGCCTTGTCTTACATTCCATTATGATACAGGATACCACTTTAAGGACATACGGATTGGTTAGATCTATAAATGAATTAACAGAATTTTTTTTTAGGTCTCGCTTTTTCTCTTTTGAAGAAATATACCATCCTTTTTATCCCTAATCACATTGAAAATGGGATTGATTGTTGATTGATTTTATCGGAAGTTCATAACGGCTTTAAGATGATTGTGTATATTCAATTCAAATGACTAACATTATTATTACTGATCAGTAAATTTCATATTAAAAGAAAGGGAAAAGAGGATTTCGTTTTATGGTAAAAAATTCATTCATCTCAGTTACTTTTCAAGAAAAAAAAAAAGAAAACAGTGGGTCTGTTGAATTTCAAGTATTAAGTTTCACTAATAAGATACAAAGACTTACTTCCCATTTGGAATTGCACAGAAAAGACTATTTATCTCAGAGGGGTTTACGGAAAGTTCTGGAAAAACGCCAACGCCTACTTTCTTATTTGTCAAAGAAAAATGGAGTACGTTATAAAGAATTAATTAGTCAGTTGAATATCCGGGAGTCAAAAAATCGTTAATTTGAAAAAAAGAATTTTGAATTATTTGATTTATTAGATTTTGAATCTTGATAACTTCTTTTTGTTTTCAACAATTCATGTAAGAATGAATCGAGGAAAAACCTATGAGTATACTAGCTACAGGAAAAGACCTTATGAGAGTAAATATGGGGCCTCACCACCCATCAATGCATGGTGTTCTTCGTCTCATCGTTACTCTCGATGGCGAAGATGTTATTGACTGTGAACCGATATTGGGTTATTTACACAGAGGGATGGAAAAAATTGCGGAAAACCGAACAATTATACAATATCTGCCTTATGTAACACGTTGGGATTATTTAGCTACTATGTTCACAGAAGCAATAACTGTAAATGGACCAGAACAGTTGGGAAATATTCAAGTACCTAAAAGGGCCAGCTATATCAGAGTAATTATGTTGGAGTTGAGTCGTATAGCCTCTCATCTGTTATGGCTCGGCCCTTTTATGGCAGATATTGGTGCACAGACTCCCTTCTTCTATATTTTCAGAGAAAGAGAATTAGTATATGATCTATTCGAAGCTGCCACCGGTATGAGAATGATGCATAATTATTTTCGTATCGGAGGGATAGCGGCCGATTTACCCCATGGCTGGATAGAGAAATGTTTGGATTTCTGTGATTATTTTTTAACGGGGGTTGTTGAATATCAAAAACTTATTACACGAAACCCTGTCTTTTTAGAACGAGTTGAAGGAGTAGGCATTTTTGGTGGAGAAGAAGCAATAAATTGGGGTTTATCAGGACCAATGCTACGAGCGTCTGGAATAGAATGGGATCTTCGTAAAGTGGATCATTATGAGTGTTACGACGAATTTGATTGGGAAGTCCAGTGGCAAAAAGAAGGGGATTCATTAGCTCGTTATTTAGTCCGAATCGGTGAAATGACAGAATCGGTAAAAATTATTCAACAGGCTTTGGAAGGAATTCCGGGGGGGCCCTATGAGAATTTAGAAATCCGATGCTTTGCTAGAGAAAGCGATCCAGAATGGAATGATTTTGAAGATCGATTCATTAGTAAAAAACCTTCTCCTACTTTTGAATTACCGAAACAAGAACTTTATGTGAGAGTCGAAGCCCCAAAAGGAGAATTGGGAATTTTTCTGATAGGAGATCAAAGCAGTTTTCCTTGGCGATGGAAAATTCGCCCACCGGGTTTTATCAATTTGCAAATTCTTCCTCAGTTAGTTAAAAGAATGAAATTGGCGGATATTATGACGATACTAGGTAGTATAGATATCATTATGGGAGAAGTTGATCGTTGAAATGATAGTTGATACAACAGAAGTACAAGATATTAATTCTTTTTCCCGATTGGAATCCTTAAAAGAGCTCTATGGGACCATACGGGTGTTTGCCCCTATTTTGACTCTTGTATTAGGAATCACAATAGGTGTACTAGTAATTGTGTGGTTAGAAAGAGAAATATCTGCAGGAATACAACAACGTATTGGCCCTGAATACGCCAGCCCTTTCGGAATTCTTCAAGCTTTAGCAGATGGAACAAAACTACTTTTCAAAGAGAATCTTCTTCCAGCTAGAGGAAATACTCGTTTCTTCAGTATTGGACCATCTATAGCAGTCATATCAATTCTACTAAGTTATTCAGTAATTCCTTTTAGTTATCACCTTGTTTTAGCGGATCTCAATATTGGTATTTTTTTATGGATTGCCGTTTCAAGTATTGCTCCTATTGGACTTCTTATGTCAGGATATGGATCAAATAATAAATATTCGTTTTTAGGTGGTCTGCGAGCTGCTGCTCAATCGATTAGTTATGAAATACCATTAACTTTATGTGTTTTATCAATATCTCTACGTGCGATTCGCTAAAATAGAAGCTTTTCTTTTCCTTCTAGAAAAAAAAAAAGAAATTTAATGGATATCCGCATTTTTTTTTTTTTATTCATTTATTGATTCTTTAGGTTAATAAAAAAATTAGATAGTTATATATGAGTGAAAGAAAACAACTTCTAAATTCGCAGTAAAAGAAGATTGAGTCTCATTTCCTATGTACAAGAGTTAAGTTAAAGTAAACAAAAGTGGAAGATGCCCTTTACCCCAAGATTAGTTGATTGGTCATCCTAGCTTGAAGCGGGCTCAAAAGTCAACCGTATGGAGTTTTCACTATATGTTTGAATGTATTACAATACATATATTAACGAACGGGGGATTGAAAAAAAAAAATGGGTGGATAATAAGGAACACTAAAATACACACAAAGAATTAGTAATGGAGATTATGTAAATTAACGAAAAAGATACGTCTGCATAACATAAAAAGAATACTAATTGGGGCTTTAAGTTGGTAGAAATGATCAGGCAGTACTCCCCACAATTCCGATTCAGAGTATGCTCCTATCCCCCAATTAAAGAAATTACTATCAGGAACGAAATAATCCCTTACTTTTTTGATTTTGAGGACCCCTTTTTCTCAGAAAGAAGAAGAGGAACAAAAAAAATAGAAAAAAAAGAAATTACAATAAAAAGAAAAGCGATTTTTTTCTTATTTCTTTCCTATCTTCATAGCTTATTTCTTTCCTATCTTCATAGCTTATTTCTTTCCTATCTTCATAGCTTATTTCTTTCCTATCTTCATAGCTTATTTCTTTCCTATCTTCATAGCTTATTTCTTTCCTATCTTCATAGAAAGAAAAATTGTGTCATGATTCATGAACTAATGGAATGTCTAATTTTTTTTTTTCGTAATCGAAAAAAAAAATGATGGCTCGAAATATCAATAGATATTTCTACAAAGAGTATTTTATTGAAGGATTTATTAAGTTATTACTCACCCCAAAAAAGTTGAAGGATGAGATCAATTCAGAAATGCTTTTTGATTTATTCTTATAGCAGACAGAATTCCATTGGTATAATTGGGGACCTTCCACGAGTCTATCTATGCTATAACCATATCAAGATAACGAATACTTGCCCGGTCCTTACATTTATTTGTGGCCCTGAGGAGCCGTATGAGGTGAAAATCTCATGTACGGTTTTGGAATAGCGATGGGAACAGTAATGTTATCACCGACTATGATTATCTAATAGTTCAAGTACAGTTGATATAGTCGGGGCGCAATCAAAATATGGTTTTTGGGGGTGGAATTTGTGGCGTCAACCTATAGGGTTTATCGTTTTTCTAATTTCTTCCCTAGCAGAATGCGAAAGATTACCTTTTGATTTACCAGAAGCAGAAGAAGAATTAGTAGCAGGCTATCAAACCGAATATTCAGGGATCAAATTTGGTTTATTTTACGTTGCTTCCTATCTAAATTTATTAGTTTCCTCATTATTTGTAACAGTTCTTTACTTGGGCGGTTGGAATCTTTCAATTCCGTACATATTTGTTCCTGAGTTATTTGAAATAAATAAAGCAGATGGAATCTTTGGAACGACAATTGGTATCTTTATTACATTAGCTAAAACTTATTTGTTCTTGTTCATTTCTATCACAACAAGATGGACTTTACCTAGACTAAGAATGGACCAATTATTAAATCTTGGCTGGAAATTTCTTTTACCTATTTCTCTTGGTAATTTATTATTAACAACCTCTTCCCAACTCCTTTCACTGTAAACAAAAAAAAAGATACTATATTCACGGCTTACCTCAAACAAGAGAAAGACAAAATTTATTCATAGATATTCCCGATATGTTCCCTATGGTAACTGGGTTCATGAATTATGGTCAACAAACAGTACGAGCTGCAAGGTACATCGGTCAAAGTTTCATGATTACCTTATCCCAAGCAAATCGTTTCCCTGTAACTATTCAATATCCTTATGAAAAATTAATAACATCAGAGCGCTTCCGCGGTCGAATCCATTTTGAATTTGATAAATGTATTGCTTGTGAAGTATGTGTTCGTGTATGTCCTATAGATCTGCCTGTTGTTGATTGGAAATTGGAAACTGATATTCGAAAGAAACGCTTGCTTAATTACAGTATTGATTTCGGAATTTGTATTTTTTGTGGTAACTGCGTTGAGTATTGTCCAACAAATTGTTTATCAATGACTGAAGAATATGAACTTGCTACTTACGACCGTCACGAATTGAATTACAATCAAATTGCTTTAGGTCGTTTACCAATGTCAGTAATTGACGATTTTACAATTCGAACAGTTTTGAATTCGTCTCAAAGAAAAAACGGGTAAATCTCTTTATTATTGGAAATTACTAGGGTTCCGTGTTGGTATAAAGGAATAAGGTCTTTCTCTTTGTTTGGTACAAATCCCAACTATAGATTGGATTATGAGAAGTACAAATTCATTTGTATTGAAAGTCTGTTAATATATCCACAATTTTTTCGAAATATAGACTTTCAATTTCCAACTGCCATTTCCAATAAAGAAAAGAACGAAATTGATCCAATAACTGTACCCACATCAATTCACACCTATTAGATTTGAATTGAATTCAATCGGGAATGCCTCATAAAAAAAAATTGCCTGGTCGGTTCAATAAGGTCATGAAAAAACATTTCGATTTATTTATCTCTTATTTTAATATAATGGATTTGGCTGGACCAATACATGATTTTCTTTTAGTTTTTCTAGGATCGGGTCTTATATTAGGAGGTCTGGGAGTGGTATTACTTACCAACCCGATTTATTCTGCCTTTTCATTGGGATTCGTTCTTATTTGTATATCCTTATTCTATATTCTATCAAATTCGCCTTTTGTAGCTGCTGCACAGCTCCTTATTTATGTAGGAGCTGTAAATGTTTTAATCATATTTGCTGTAATGTTCATGAATGGTTCAGACTATTCCAACGATTTTCATTTGAATCTTTGGACTATTGGGGATGGAGTTACTTCTCTGGTTTGTACAAGTCTTTTTTTGTCCTTACTCACTACTATTCTAGATACGTCGTGGTACGGGATTATTTGGACTACACGATCCAACCAGATTATAGAGCAAGATTTGATAAGTAATAGTCAACAAATTGGAATTCATTTATCAACCGACTTTTTTCTTCCATTTGAACTCATTTCGATAATTCTTTTAGTTGCTTTGATAGGTGCAATTGCCGTAGCTCGTCAGTAAAAAATCTTTATAACTAGCAACAGTAATCCAAATTCAACTTTTCTGTGTTAGCACATCTATTTGCCTTCAATTCTATTTGAATACTGTTTCATGTATAAATCAAATAGAATGATTCGATCTATTAGCAATATATTCTTTTGTTCTATACTTGTTAGATTATAAGCAATCAAATCACTTGACTTATTGTTCATATTGAAATGAATGGAAATTGGTACGGAGTTGGTCAATGATGCTCGAGCATGTACTTATTTTGAGTGCTTATTTATTTTCTATTGGTATCTATGGATTGATCACGAGCCGAAATATTGTCCGGGCCCTGATGTGTCTTGAACTTATACTAAATGCGGTTAATATAAATTTTGTAACATTTTCCGATTTTTTTGATAGTAGGCAATTAAAAGGAGATATTTTCTCAATTTTTGTTATAGCTATTGCAGCCGCTGAAGCAGCTATCGGATCAGCTATTGTTTCGTCAATTTATCGTAACAGAAAATCAATTCGTATCAATCAATCGACTTTGTTGAATAAATAAAATAGTATTTCAAAATCAGAATATTCATCAATTCGAATTAGCATCTATAATACGTCCTAACCTCGATCATATTGGCAAAAACGTAAAAAATCAAAGTATCTTTGTTCCCTCTTATCAGTTGATCCAGAAATGGATTGATTCCAAAATTCTGGTAAATCGTTGATTGATCTGGTGTTTCAATATATGATTCATTTCAAAAATTACTAGATCGAAAATTTATGAATTCAGAAATTGATAGATTCAATGTCACATTCAGTAAAGATTTATGATACATGTATAGGGTGTACTCAATGTGTCCGAGCATGTCCCACGGATGTATTAGAAATGATACCTTGGGACGGATGTAAAGCTAAACAAATTGCTTCTGCTCCAAGAACGGAGGATTGTGTTGGTTGTAAGAGATGTGAATCCGCCTGTCCAACGGATTTCTTGAGTGTTCGAGTTTATTTATGGCATGAAACAACTCGAAGCATGGGTCTAGCTTATTGATATTGATACGTTCCAAAAAACCCCACTTGAATCTATTTTGAATACATTTTTTTTACTTACTGATTACCGACAAAAACCCGTACTCGAAAAATAAAAAAAAAAATTAAGAATATATATTCTATTTTTCGAGCACGGTTTTGTCTGGTTCGAGTGTATCTTGCCTTTACCACGAACTTTTTTCCTTGGTTAACAATAATTGTAGTTTTTCCGATAGCCACGGGTTTTTTCATTTTCTTTCTCCCTCATAGAGGAAATAAGGTGACTAGGGGGTATACTATATATATATGCGTGCTAGAACTCCTTCTAACGACCTATGCCTTCTGTTATCATTTTGAATTGGACGATCCATTAATACAACTCGCAGAGGATTATAAATGGATCAATTTTTTTGGTTTTTACTGGAGATTGGGAATAGATGGACTTTCCCTAGGACCCATTTTATTGACGGGATTTATCACCACTTTAGCTACGTTAGCGGCTTGGCCAGTTACTCGGAATTCCCGATTATTCTATTTCCTGATGTTAGCAATGTATAGCGGTCAAATAGGATCATTTGCTTCTCGTGACCTTTTACTTTTTTTCATCATGTGGGAATTAGAATTAATTCCTGTTTATCTACTTCTATCAGCATGGGGTGGAAAGAAACGTCTTTATTCAGCTACAAAGTTTATTTTGTACACTGCAGGAGGTTCCGTTTTTCTATTAATAGGAGTTTTGGGTATCGGTTTATACGGTTCCAATGAACCAACATTAAATTTGGAAATATTAGCTAATCGATCGTATCCCGTGGCACTGGAAATACTATTCTATATTGGATTTCTTATTGCTTTTGCTGTCAAATCACCGATTATACCCTTACATACATGGTTACCAGACACCCATGGGGAGGCCCATTACAGTACTTGTATGCTTCTGGCCGGAATCTTATTAAAAATGGGAGCATATGGCTTGGTTCGGATCAATATGGAACTATTACCGCACGCTCATTCTCTATTTTCTCCCTGGTTAATCATAGTAGGTACAATGCAAATAATTTATGCAGCTTTAACATCTCCTGGCCAACGCAATTTAAAAAAAAGAATCGCCTATTCCTCTGTATCTCATATGGGTTTCATAATTATAGGAATTGGCTCGATAACTGATACAGGACTCAGCGGAGCCATTTTACAAATAATTTCTCATGGGTTTATTAGCGCTGCACTTTTTTTCTTAGCAGGAACGAGTTATGATAGAATACGTCATGGTTATCTCGACGAAATGGGCGGACTGGCTATACCAATTCCAAAGATATTCACGCTATTTAGTATCTTATCAATGGCTTCCCTTGCATTACCGGGCATGAGTGGTTTTGTTGCGGAATTGATAGTCTTTTTTGGAATAATTACTAGCCAAAAATATTTTTTAATAGCAAAAATACTGATTACTTTTGTAATGGCAATTGGAATGATATTAACTCCTATTTATTCATTATCTATGTTACGGCAAATGTTTTATGGGTACAAGCTATTTAATGGCGTAAACTCTTATTTTTTTGATTCTGGACCACGGGAATTATTTGTTTTGATCTCTATTCTTCTACCCGTACTTGGTATTGGTATTTATCCGGATTTCGTTCTGTCACTATCAGTGGACAAGGTCGAAGCTATTCTATCTAATTTTTTTATAGAGAATTTTCATGAATAAAAAAAGAAAAAATAAATTTGAATTGTAACCAAACCCCTTTGGCGTTTGTGAGAACCTTTTGAATCACTCCACTACTTGATTCAAAAGGTTCTCGGCGGTTTCCACTCAGTTTCGTTTATATATATGCGCTGTCCTATGTTTGTCTTCATCAGGCCCTTTCTTTTCTTCAATTTGCAATTCAATTAGATGTGAATTGTTAATTAAATGAACCATAACTATGTAACCCTATTCCTAATAGATTGACCCCGAAATAACATATCCAAATTATAACAAAGCCCATAGAAGCCACAATTGCGGAATTAAAACCTTCCGATTTTTTATTTGTTCGAGTATGGAAATAAATCCCAAATATAGTCCAAGTAATAAATGCCCAAGTTTCCTTTGGATCCCAATTCCAATATGATCCCCATGCCTCATTAGCCCATACTGCGCCTGAAAGAATACCTATGGTTAAAAAGATAAATCCTAGACTAATAATATGATAACTCCAATGATCCAATTGTTGAATCAATTGATACCTGTAATAATTTCTAGCAGAAAAAAAATAAGTATTTAGTAAAACATTGGTTTTTGCATTCATGTATTGTATTTCACCGAAGGAAAACGACTCAGTTACAGTTCCATTTAATAATTTATTGCTTTTACCAAAAATCCTTATCACTTTTCGAAATGTAATGACTAGAAGAGCTGTGGATAATAATGATCCGCATAAAAGAGCTGCATAGCCGAATACCATCATACTTACGTGCATCATTAACCACTGAACTTGTAGAGCGGGCACTAATATTCCGGATTGATGCATTTTGGTTAACAAACACGAAGTTGCAAAGCCTTGGGTAAAAATAGCACTTGGCGCGGTTATTGCGCTTAAATGATTTTTATGTTTTAAAACCCTATGAATAATGGAGAAACTCCATGACAGAAAGATTAATGATTCATATAAATCACTTAATGGGAAATGCCCCGAATAAATCCAACGAATTACTAATAATCCTGTTAGACAGAAAAGGGTAGCTATCATCCCCTTTTCTGATGAATGATACAGTCCTACGATTTCATCGACTAATAAGGTTATTAAATGAATTGTAATTCCAATTGAAATGACCGAAAATGATATATGAGTTAATATATGTTCTAAAGTTGAAAATATCATAAATAAAAAATGAAATTAAAAGTAAAAAGTGAAAGTCTCTTGAGTATACGGAATGGAAATCGGAAATTCAATTCATTATAGGGCTTTTATATATCTTTTAGAAGATTAGAAGATGTTATGCCGCCACTCGGATTCGAACCGAGATGCTCTAGCACTGCTTCCTAAGAGCAGCGTGTCTACCGATTTCACCATAGCGGCTTGCTAGAAATAATAATAACTTATTTTTATTTAATCGTCGAGATTGAAAGTGAAAGAGAAAGTTTCAATGAAATACTTTTTATTTTTAGGAAGCATTCAATTGATGAATAAAAACCTGTTTCAATAGAGATTGAAACAATCCCTTTTTTATCGTTTTATTTAGTTATTTAAGGTTTCAGTTTTATTTAACTTAACAATTTAACAATAACATATTCTTTTTCTTTTTTATGGATCACGATCACAATTTAAGCATAATATCCAATAATTCAAAAAAATTTTATTTAATTTGCATAACTTTTGTCTTGTGATAATCGTTAGGTTTTTTTTTCAGTATGAATTTGTCTTAGGGTTTATCAAACCAATTAGGTATTGAGCTATACATATTATATAAAAGAATTTTGATTTCTATTGTCCTACTTTAAAAATTGATTTCTAAATCCGATTTCTAAAAATAGATATTTTTAGATTGATCCTCCCTTTCAAACATAGGATTTTTTTATTACTTCTAAATTGCATACTATTCGTATAGAAATTAGAAATACGCCGAAATGGCGAAAGACGCTTTTCTCATTCTCACTTGGAGTGATGATTCAGAAAGTTAAAAAAAACAGTATAATTAATAATTAGTTTCAACAACTCATTGCTTTTGTCTAAAGATTTCAATTTATGCTATTCTATAGCATAAATTGAAATAGAAAAGGAGAAATAGAAAAGAAAAAAAAAAAAAAGAAAAGACAAAACAAAACCTTTATTATTGTCTTATTTATAAGTGGGTGGGTGATGGGGAAATTAAGAATCCCCATCCCGGGAATGAAAAGCATATTCAAATACAAATAAAGGCAAAACTCTCCATTTTTATTCCTTTTTTTTTTTCAAATAAAAAAAAGTACCAATTCAGTAGCCAAATCCATTGGTTCAAAACAGTAGGGAATGGAAATCATTATTTATTACTTACTTTTTCTATTTCTATTTTTTTTTACTTCTATTTTTCTATTCTATATTAAAAAATGGAATCTAAATTCGAAACGAAATTGGCTCGTTTTTGGAGTCAGGTGGATGCGGATTCCAATTATTCCAACGTTTTATTCATTATTTGTCGTACAAAAAACTTTTTGAATTCCCGGTCGAAAGGGATTTCGCTAACGAAAAAGCTTTCAGCGCTGCCCAATATCCCCCTTTTTTCCAAATATTTTTACGAATACGTTTTTTTAATATAGAACTACGTTTTTTTGGAACTGCCATTCAAAAAATAAAAAGTTATTCATTGCAAAAATTGGATGTGAAAGACATCTATTGTTTAAAACAAATCGTTTTTTTTTTCAATTCCTATTCCATACAATATCTGAGGCAAAATAATTTGTATTTCGGAGTTATTTGTGATACCTTTCTATCTCTGTCTCTTTTTGGGATGTTCCATTTGTACATAAAAAATACATATCGAACAAGCTTAAGAACCCTTACCTACCTAATAAAAAACTTGAATCTTTTTCTTTTCTAGTAATTGGTTATTAAATGCCATTTATTAGAATAGAACATAATCAATCAGTCCCGAATGAAACTCGTTAATTATTCTGAATAAACAAACAAAAATACCTAGTTCTTTTTTTATTAGGCAAAGTTATGGGACATCCGATGATTGATATCAAAATAAAGTACTTCTTTTTTTTGTCCAATTTTTTAGTCTTGATATATGTCCATAAATTTTTGTAATAGGGAATAATAATGGAAATTGTAATTTGCTGCTACGTTTTCCTAAAAATCTTACTTAGTATAAACTTAGTATAAACTTAGTATAAAATAATTCGTTATTTTTCACTTTGAAAATTTTTGAAGTAGTTGAGAAAGGTTCAAACTAACTACGAACAGAAAATTCCATTTTAGTTTCAGTTGCTTTTTTAATACTTTAGTAATCCCTTTTAAAAGAGATAAGAACCGGTGAATCAGAAACAATTAATTAAGAATAAAAAAATTATTATTTTTATGGAACATACATATCAATATTCTTGGATCATACCTTTCGTTCTGCTTCCAGTTCCTATGTTAATAGGAGTGGGACTTCTACTTTTTCCAACGGCAACAAAAAATCTTCGCCGTATTTGGGCTTTTCCTAGTATTTTTTTGTTAAGTATAGTTATGATTTTTTCGGTCGATCTATCTATTCAGCAAATAAATAGGAGTTCTATCTATCAATACATATGGTCTTGGACCATCAATAATGATTTTTCTTTCGAGTTCGGACACTTTATTGATCCGCTTACTTCTATTATGTCAATATTAATCACCACAGTTGGAATTCTGGTTCTTTTTTATAGCGACAATTATATGTCTCATGATCAAGGATATTTGAGATTTTTTGCTTATATGAGTTTTTTCAATACTTCCATGTTGGGATTAGTTACAAGTTCGAATTTGATACAAATTTATATTTTTTGGGAGTTGGTTGGGATGTGTTCTTATCTATTAATAGGGTTTTGGTTCACACGACCTAGTGCGGCAAGTGCTTGTCAAAAAGCCTTTGTAACTAATCGTGTAGGGGATTTTGGTTTATTATTAGGAATCTTAGGTCTTTATTGGACAACGGGTAGTTTCGAATTTCGGGATTTGTTCGAAATATTCAATAACTTGATTTATAAGAAGGAGGTTCACTTTTTATTTGTTACTTTGTGTGCCTTTCTATTATTTGGCGGCGCAGTTGCTAAATCCGCACAATTTCCCCTTCATGTATGGTTACCTGATGCCATGGAGGGACCTACTCCTATTTCGGCTCTTATCCACGCCGCTACTATGGTAGCAGCGGGAATTTTTCTTGTAGCTCGTCTTCTTCCACTTTTCATAGCGATACCATACATAATGAATCTAATATCTTTTATAGGTATAATAACAGTATTATTAGGAGCCACTTTAGCTCTTGCTCAAAAAGATATTAAGAAAAGTTTAGCCTATTCTACAATGTCTCAATTGGGTTATATGATGTTAGCTCTAGGTATGGGGTCTTATCGAGCCGCTTTATTTCATTTGATTACTCATGCTTATTCGAAAGCCTTGTTGTTTTTAGGATCCGGATCAATTATTCATTCAATGGAAGCTCTTGTTGGATACGCTCCAGATAAAAGCCAGAATATGGCTCTTATGGGCGGGTTAAGAAAGCACGTGCCAATTACAAAAACTGCTTTTTTATTAGGTACACTTTCTCTTTGTGGTATTCCACCTCTTGCTTGTTTTTGGTCCAAAGATGAAATTCTTAATGATAGTTGGTTATATTCACCGATTTTCGCAATAATTGCTTCTTTCACAGCCGGATTAACTGCATTTTATATGTTTCGGATTTATTTACTTACTTTTGAAGGACATTTAAACGTTCGTTTTCAAAATTACAGTGGCAAAAAAGGAAATTCCTTCTATTCAATATCTCTATGGGGTAAAGAGGAGCAAAAATCGATTAAAAAAAGTTTTCCTTTAGTTGCTTTATTAAAAATAAATAATAATGAAAGGGAAAGGACTTCTTTTTTTTCGAAGAAAACATACCGAATGGATACTCATGTAACAAAAATGCCTTTTCTTACTATTTTGCCTTTTGGTCCTACAAAGACTTTTTTTTATCCCCATGAATCGGACAATACTATGCTATTCTCTATGCTTATATTAGTCTTATTTCCTTTGTTTGTTGGAGCCATAGGAATCCCCTTTAATCAAGAAGGAAACAATTTTGATATCTTATCAAAATTGTTAACTCCGTCTATAAACCTTTTACATCAAAATTCAAATCATTTTTTTGAT